CAGAATTAGGGAAATAATTAGATTCTTCTTCCTTCTTTCGGTAACATATACCGAGATAGGCTGGTAAATCCCCCTTCGATAGACAGGTGGCAACTTGACCTCTAAGTAAGGACAGGAACGCCCGTGCCCAATCAAACACCACAATCATGAAAAGCACCTGAACCGAGACCTAAAGCTGAACCGCTGAAGGAACCTCTTTCCGTTGTTAAAGCAAGTACGCTTTTCAAGCTTTTTCCTTACTCTTACTAAAGCAGGCACACGCAAAACTCTATATTTGGCTTTTCACTGAAACCAATACGTCTAAACATAAGGTAGGTGCTTTCACGACTCACTAAACGGGGGATCAAAATCTTTGCGCAGTAGAGGAGTCAAAAGCAGAGGACGAAGCGAATGTAGAGGACACAGCATATCCAGGGAAGGAAGATGGACTGGACTCACTCTCATTCATGGCATAGGCAAAAGCAGCCCTAATGACTTTCAGTGAAGATATGCTTATACGGCGAAGTCAGTCACAAAGTCTATGTTCGTATGCTTTCACTCTAAGCCGACCATCCAAAAAGGATGTGCACAATTGATCATTGACCGCAGTCTTCTCTTTTCTCTCCCAATGTGGGGAACTTTTTTCGGTTTTTTTTATCTTCAGCACAGCACTCAATGGTGATGCATGGCGTCATTACTGAATCCTTTCATTGACCTTTCTTTTCTATAACGAAAAAAGCCCTCCTCTCGGTGATGTGGGTGATAAACCCAAATCAGAAAAGCTCAGCAAGCCAATGGCTCAACGGTTCTCACCACCCTCCTCTGGCGCAAACACCGTTTGCTGCGCTGCGCTCATCACGAGAAGCCGGGGAACTCTCTTGGGTGGACTTCACGATGATAGTCAGTCTGAAGTTTTCTACTATGCCATCTTTATTAGTTCAAAGACCGGGCTTGGGGGTTGGTCTCAGTGGTCAATGAAAATGTACTAGTGTGCTGTCTTAACATGCAGAAATTTTATTAGACTGCTAGCTTTACCAGCGGTAGGAGGGTTAAAAGACGGTGCATGAGCGAAGTAGGATCCTCTTTTTTTGTATCTCATCGACGATATTCTTTGGTTTTGGTACATAACAATTTGCATAAGCAAAGTCGAATATTTGTTACAAATCTAGATCCTGCACTCTCATCTCTAGTCTCTAGCTATCATCTTAGTATATTAGTCAAGCTATATCTTGTACTTTCTTGGGCCTAACTAAGAAAAGAGAACAAGAGAAGAAAAGCAAAAGCAAATACGACTTTCAGCCAGGCTGCTTCATTCAAGTCTAGGACTTAGGCAAGACTTATAAATCGAGCAGTTATACAGCAGTTTAATCGCATTTATCGTCTCTCACTTAGCTCTGATCTGGTGTCGTCGCTCACAGTCCAAGAAGAGTAGTCCTTTCATTGGCTAGCGGGATTACGCTTAATGGGGTAGACCGATCATCGCTTCCTTCCTCTACTAGTTCTGGAGTCAAGCCAGCAAAGAAGTAGACTCATTCCTTTTTCACTGGCTAGCATCATAGGGATATTCGACGTTTAATGAAATAGTATAGTTCTAGACTAAAGCTAGCAAAAAACAAGACTGAGGTCGATAGGGGCATTACTAGTAATTGCTAAGGTGCTTTATGAAGTATTAACCACGCTCATCTCCAGTCTCTTTCCAGCCTTTGTGATTTCATATACTATTCCCGTATGCCATATCTCTTATTCAATCTTGCTATACGTCCAAGCTCTCCCCCATCGGTAGTTGGAAGCAGAACTGAGACTGGATGTGACTGAAGGAAAAGGGAGATAGGTGTGATAGGAGGGCACGGTTAAACAGGTAAGCGAAGGCTCTCTCTCTCTCGCTCTGTGGTCTTGTGTGAACTCCTTTCCGCCCATTATTGATCTTCACTCTAAGTGAGCAGGTCAAAGCAGTTGAGGTGATAGCAATAGTAAGCAGGGAAGCAGAAGCAAAAGGTCTTCAAAGAACTTTTGTGTAATAAAGCTTCTTGGTCTCATTTCATTGGTCTCTAAGGCAAAGTCTCGCTTAATCGTTCATCGATCTTTTTCTGTAAGGCCTCGGGCCCCACGAATTCCGATTTCTGTTTTTGTTTGTATTAAAGTGTTGGTAGCTTCTAGCCTCGAGCTGGAAAGTCTCATCGGCGGGGGTACTATAGATAGATCATAACTCTCTAATTGAGACTCAATCTATACAATCAATCAATCAGTATGTGCAATATACCGGTCTTTGCGATATGCTCTTTCAAATAGATCACAGATCTTCCCGCTTAGCTGCACTGCTCTCTGAGCTCTTTTGTCCGCTATCGCTTCCTCTAGTACTAGCTCTGATCTCTCTTCAGCAGTTGCAGTACGATTCTTTAATTCATCTCCTGCCCTTTATAGTCGTAATCGCTAGAAACTCTATATCATTGGCAATTGGCATTGGCGTAATCTTTTTTCTCCTGTCGGAAGGGGGTCCTGTCGAAAGCAAGAAAAGGCATTGCAAATGGCGTGCCCTTACTCTAATTCTAAATAAAGCTCTTTTGCGCTCTTGGTCAGGCCTGTAACAAGTATCTAAAAAATGTTTTCTTTTCGGCCTATGGTTCGGTCAAAGCAATGACTTGAGTGAGTAAGGAAGTAGGACCTTTTTACGCCGGCTGTGAGTTATTACTGACCCCTCTCTGTCTCTCCCCCGCGCTGTGAATGAAGTGAGTAATTCGTTGGTGCTTGCCCTTCAGTAAGTAGTTCGGATGGCTGGATACATGCTACGCTCTGCCACGCTTGCCTGACCGCGAGAAGCCTTAGGGTAAAATAATCTTTAACAGCAATTTGAGAGCATCTTTGGAATTTAAAGAAGGGGCTAACCTGACTTTCACTTTCATAAAAAGAGAAAACTGGACTTGCACTTTAAGAAATGGAATTGCGATGAGCCAGAAGTTAGAATATCGCCTAACCACCTGTCTCCGTCTCCCGTAGTTCCCCCCAGAAACATCCGTTTGCCTACTTCTACTCTGGCCGGGGGTAACAGTCTTTTTGAGAACCAAGTGGCCCTTGAGGAAGACCTTCAGAAAACCCCTCTAACTCGGGGAAAGGAATTAAAGCCCATAAAATGAGTCAAGTCTATGATAGGTACTAATAGTCTTTATGGCGCTCTTACCCCTTATGCAAAACACCAATTCGGTCTTCTGAAAGGGGCTTAGGGCATATCATCAAAGAAAGAATCCCGAGGAAGGGGGTGAAGCTGAGGTTAGAAAAGGTTTCTCCCGCTGTTGCTAGTTCTTCCGTTGTTGGTAGTTCCTCAGGTCGGGTTGTTTATTTTTCAGAGCTTTTTCAATTCTTTCAGAACCTTTCGTATGCGCCTATTGGAAGATTTGGGCTACCTCCTCTCTTTCCGATCTCATTCAGATAATAAGCCAGTCCGGTTTATTAGATAGTGAGTGGGTAAGAGAGGTGCTTGGTCTGTCTCCGAATGTGGGCCTAGAAGCATTAGCCGAGTCTCTGAATATTCCCGAGGGTTCTCAGGATAAAGACAGCCTTAAGGTGCTAACGGAGCTTCCACGGTCTCAGTCCATGAAGGTGCTTGCTTTATTGGTTGGCAGCTTGGTTATAGTCGTTATGAAGAATGAAGGAGCACTGCTGCACTTCCACGACATGGGAAAGGATCATGGGATGAGGAAAAGAAAGAAAAGGTGCAAGGTGAGGAGATATCGAGAGGTAGAATAGGTGAAATGAGTTCAAAGGAATTAGTTAAGACACGCTTCTTTAGCACAGGCCACGGAGTGAAGTTGGAAGGTTCAATGAACTACGCGAAGGGCAAATCTTGGGCGCTATTGTTGTCTATATACAAGTGGCGTAGGCGAAGCTGTGGCGACTCGTGGAGTAGACAGCGAGCTCCGCTTGAACAGAAAGCAGCAAGCTGCAAGCACTACTCCAAAAGCAGTGAGCTCCGCAACAAAAGCGAAGCGAGCCGCGGTAGCCTATTAAGTTTTTCAGCTGCATCGTACCGTACTATGGGAGGGGTCCGTACCTCCTTTAGATAGAGCCCCCCTGCTCCTAATGTAGAGCTAGAACTACTGCTACCGTGGAATCCGCGGTCACACATAAGTATCTCGCCTTCCAAAAAAAGCGGCTGCTAATTAGCACTAATGCTAATGGGGACCATCGATCAAGAAGGACTTCGGAGACTGCAATCGAATTGATCAAAAAATAGAAATAGGGCCAACTCTTCTAGTTGCGCCTCTAACCTTACTACGCTACCCTGATAAAAGGTCGAATTCAGCAGGACTGCAGGCACGAAATGCCGATCAAATCCGTTAAAGGAAGCCTAATCAAAGCGGGCAAACAAGAAGATCTGACTGAGTTGATGATGGACCGGATCTCGAAAGGCGAGAGGCTTTCATAAAGACGTATGATAAACGGAGGGTCGAGAGAGGCTTATTGCACGATCCACCCAACCCAGCTAAGCTAATAAATGCTGCATAAGATAAGAGAGTGGGAGGCCGGCCCCCGCCCATCTGGAGGTGCACACCCATTTATGAACATATACAAAGGGCTAAAGAGAGAAGTCCATGGAGAACTACCAAATCCAATGACTTTTATTTGTTCGTACCATTCTGTCATCGATCACTGCTGGGTCGGTTGGTGAGTCACCCAAAAAAAGCATCGAGAAAGGTCAAGCATATATGTTTTATGAAATGATCAGCGGTTTCATTTATGCTATGCCCTGCATCGTGTTCGTCTGTGTTTATTGAGCTTTCAGCGCCATGCGCTTTGCTTCGCTTTATAAAAGAGAGAGAGCCTTGTCTTGAGAGTGAAAAGAAAGGGCAAGCGATAGAAAGGATAGTCCCTCGCGCGTTCGCGAGAACTACTAGAAAATGGTGAGATCATTAGATCATTAGTGAAAGAAGGACCAACGACGATCCTATCCTAAAGGAGAAGAAGGAGTAGGAGGAGTCAGTTTTCTTTGAAGATCGAGGAATCAATCTCCCAATTATGCCATTCGG